TTTGATGGGATGGTTAAGAGATTATCTATGGTTAAACTCTTCACAACTTATCAATGGATATAATCCTTTTGGTATGAATAGTTTATCGGTATGGGCATGGATGTTCTTATTTGGACATCTTGTTTGGGCTACAGGGTTTATGTTCTTAATTTCTTGGCGTGGATATTGGCAGGAATTGATTGAAACTTTAGCATGGGCTCATGAACGGACACCTTTAGCTAATTTGATTCGCTGGAGAGATAAACCGGTTGCTCTTTCAATCGTGCAAGCAAGATTGGTCGGATTAGCCCACTTTTCCGTAGGTTATATATTTACTTATGCAGCTTTCTTGATAGCCTCAACATCAGGAAAATTTGGTTAATTTAATATAGTTATTTATTGTCTTTTGATATACTCTAACAATTTTATTTTTTGGAGAGGTAGAATTCTGCCTTCTTATATTTTTATATCCAGGATTTGAACTGTATCGTTTATAACAATAGGTAATTTCATTTTATGGCAAAAAAAAGTTTAATTCAGAGGGAACACAAGCGAAAGAAATTGGAAGAAAAATATCGTTTGATTCGTCAATCCCTAAAAAAGAAAAGCAAAGACTCATCCCTTAGTCAAAAACAAAAAATAGAAATTCAGAGAAAATTGCAATCTCTACCACGTAACAGTGCACCTATACGTCTTCATAGACGTTGTCTTTTTACTGGAAGACCTAGAGCTCACTATCGTGATTTTGGACTATCCGGGCACATACTTCGAGAAATGGTTCATGCATGTTTGTTACCGGGTGCAACAAAATCAAGTTGGTAAGGATAACAATATCATTTCTATTTTCTATTTTTATCTAAAAGATTTTTCAATATCGCTTCCCAATTGTACCTATTTTTATGAATGGATTTCTTTGACCTAGATTTTATGGACCCTCTATTTAGAAAGAAATGGATACAATATACCATTTGTATCGTTTTTGTAAAGAAAGAGGGTATCCAATCTTTTAATTTTTTTCTTTCTTTTTTCGAAAACCATATATATCATTATCATCTTTGAGTTATGGCCCTTGGTACACGTCATGATCTAACTCAACTTAGTTGACTATGATTCAAGGGTTCAAAACTAATTGACTCAACAACAAGTTTTTTTGGAAATTCTATTGCAGACTTTTGATTTCATCATAGTTATGCTACGGAATTTGAAAAATCTTATTTATTCTTAAATAACCATATTTTGGTTATAGATCGATTCGATTTCATATTAGAACAATGCAAACCATACTATTTCAAATCTTGAAAATAAAATAATATTTTCTTTTTTTTTTCTCTTAATCCTAGGATATTCGATTCACTTTTCTTTCATCTTCGCAAAAAAAAAAAAAAGAAAAATTAATATATTCATATATAAAATTAATATATTCATATTTTAGTAAATAATAAGGAGATTTTATGATTTTTCAAACATTCCAAAAATATATTATTCAATCATATTCCACCTTTCCCTTTAAAAAGCCCTTACCCCCAGGGAGGAACACTTTAATAGAAAGAGTTTTTAGTTCCAGTTACGATTATGACTCTACAGGAATTTTTTTGAAGTATTGTTTGAAGTATGGTAGTGACACTGAAACTGAGCAAAACAAAAAAGTTTTAAAAAAAATTATAAAAAAGTTTCATAAAGACTTTCGATCGCTAGATAAAAAAAAGGAAGCTGTCGACAAAATCTTAAATAAACACAGTTTTTTTTCTTCCGTAATAAAACGTACAAATCTTTTGAAATATAATTATGATTTTTTAATTCGTCATTTTTATTCATTTTCATATGAATACGATATCAATATCGAAATTGGGAACTATATTCCAGATATTCTTTATGAATGTAAATCAGAAATTGTAGAATCAATTATGGATATGTTTGAAAATGATCCAAATAATTTGAGAAACTTCTTCCATCCTATTTTAGTTAACGGATTTCTAGTTTTAAGATTGAAATTGAATCCTTTTATTCCTAAGACTATTCCTCAAACTACTCTTGGGTTCCCTAATACTACTTGGCTTTATAGTAGCTACGAAATAAACTTGTATTGTAAAAAAATAAAAAAGAAATTTGCTAAAAGTCCGGATTCCTATGATACCAACCCTTTGACTGATAAAATAACTAAAAATAAAGAAATCACTTTTGATAATATCAATTCAGAAAACTTGTCAAGTGACAATAATGCAAGTTCACAGGAAAAAGTATCCTTCAATAAATATAAAAAGAATCGCTCTTTACTAAAACACCAAAATACAAAGGATGTATTTGCACCATACGGTCATTTATGGACTTTTTGTAAAAATTGTGAGAAATCCATTTACAAAGAATATGCGCAAAAAAATAAATATATTTGTCAACATTGTGCATTTCATTTACCAATGGGTAGTTTAGATCGAATCGAATCTTTGATTGATTCTGGTACTTGGGATCCTACGGATGAGAATATGGTTTCTATTGATCCCTATGATATTCTTAGAAAAAGTCTTCATATAGAAGATTTGAAAAAATATTTTGAACAATGTAAAAAAAGCCAACTTTCATTTTTCTTAGATACGGATGACAAGTTACAGGATAAAGAATTTGACTATTTTGACTTTCGTGAAATATGGAAAATGTACCTATGTATATTTTATCAAAATCAAATTTCTCGTGAAATTCAATCAAATTGGTACCTTATTCCTTTTAACGAAGTTATATCAAGGGTATTGAAAATACCCATAAATGATGATGAGTATGATGGATTTGACGAGGAGAAAGAACTTCAAGACCTTCTCAAAAATCTTCCCTCAGATGAAGAGGAACTCGATTCAGAGGGTCTAGATCCAGAGGAATCCACTGTAAAGCAAACTAGCGCAGAAGAATCCACTCAAGTTTCTGCAGAGCAAATGTCTACAAATACAGACGAATTCACTGCAGAAAAATCTATTATAAAGAAAAAACCTAATTTAAAGGAATTAGTGCAACTATTTTTTCTAGAAGAAAAAGAAGTAAAAAAAGACATAGAAGCAAGAAAAGAAATACAAGCAAAAGAAGAACTAGAAGCAAAAGAAAAAATAGAAGCAAAAAAAAAACTAGAAGAAAAAGAAAAAAACCTTGCTTCTGCTGATGATGAAAATGCTAATCAAAATTCAGAAAAATCAACAAAATCAAAAAAATCAGAAAAATTACAAAAATCAGAAAAAGATATACCTTACATAGATAAGGTCCATTTTTCTCAAAGAAAAACGGGTTTGACTGACGCTATTCAAACAGGAATAGGTAAACTCGACGGTATCCCTGTAGCACTTGCGGTTATGGATTTTCAGTTTATCGGAGGAAGTATGGGGTCGGTAGTGGGTGAAAAAATAACCCGTCTAATTGAGAGTGCTAGAGTTTTAGGTTTACCTATCATCATTTCTTGTGCTTCTGGAGGAGCTCGTATGCAAGAAGGAAGTTTCAGCTTAATGCAGATGGCTAAAATATCTTCAATTTTATTGAATTATCCATTCTTTAATGACATATTTTTAGTGTCACTTTTAACATCGCCTACAACAGGTGGTGTCACAGCCAGTTTTGGAATGCTTGGTGATATAATTATTGGCGAACCAGAAGCATACATTGCATTTGCGGGTAAAAGAGTAATTGAACAAGTAATGAAAATCGAAGTACCCCCGGGTATACAGGAAGCTGAATATTTATTTGAAAAAGGCTCATTGGATTCAATTGTACCGCGTAATCTTTTAAAAGGTGTTCTTAGTGAATTATTTAAGTTCCACCCAAGTTTAATTTTAAAAATGCGAAAGAAAAGGAACTGGAGAGTTTGAATTTTGAATAGAAAAAAATTGATAAACTAGACGAGAGGAGCAAATAAAGAATATTCTAGTCTTTTCTATTCAAGTATTTTGGATATTTTATGCCCATTCAGTCTTTTTCACTTGCGGAATTACTATAGAATATGTGAGAATGACGATACAATAAGAATTCAAAGAGTTTACACTGATAACAAAATCAGTGTACTTGTAAATGAATGGATTATCAATCAGAGGCAAAATTAGGTAGGAGCATCATACATCATAGAAGAACAATATCTAGAATTCAAGAAGAAAATTCTCAAAAATTTTAAAAATTTTTTGTTAGGAACGACTTTTCGATTCTAGTAAAGAAATTTCTAAAATTCTTATTTCTTCTTGTATTGATGCTGCACTAAAAAAATCCAATCACTTTCTTTTTTTTTTTTATTTCTTTTTAGATTTTTTGTTATAATTGCTATGCTAACTATGTCAATTGCTAGTTTTTTTAGAATTTGAATGAAGTTGGGTTGGGATTCAAATATTTTTTTTTTGAATCTCAACTTCAAAAAAAATGATCTCTTTTTATTTTATATGAAATGAATGGATATCTACTTATCTTTTCTTATTTTAGATTTTTAACTTACTTATATTTATAAATATTTCTAAAAGATAATAAAATATGAAAAAACCTAAACGAAGAATTACTGCTCCACGCATGAATCGGCGTCTTTTTTCTAAACGTTTTCGTTTACTTAGACCTATACGACGTAAGATACAAAAAGGACTTATTCATATTCAAGCAAGTTCTAACAATACCATGATAACTGTTACAGATTTGGGAGGTCAAGTAGTTTCTTGGGATTCCGCTGGTACTTCTCGATTCAAAGGTCCAAAAAAAGCAACACCCTATGCTGCCCAAACCGCAACAAGAAATGCTATTTATATGTTAGTAAAAGAGGGTATGGAACGAGCAGCAATTTTGATAAACGGTGCCGGTCCCGGGAGAGCTGCAGCATTAAGAACCGTTCTTCAGAGTGGTGTAAAATTAAATTTCATACGTGATGTAACACCTATGCCACATAATGGATGCCGACCTCCTAAAAGAAGACGTGTTTAAAAAAAATCTTTTAATTAAATTTTAATTAAATTAATTAATTGAAAAAAGAAACTCTGGTGTATAGAGACGACGTTATCGTTTGAGAGGTAACCATAGAAATGATGGAATCCGCTATTTTATTTTTTTTGAATTGAATAATTCTTTATTGAAGAACGGGAAGAAAAGCAAGAATCGTGGTTGAGAAGGTTATAGTAGCAAAAGCCATAGGAATCGATATTTGATATATTGGAATAGTTCGCTTTGTTATTGATTGACCCTAGTCGAAGAAAAGAATAACTGGGAGAAAACAGATATGGTAAACATTTTGTATATTGGGAAAGCAAAAAAAATGATTAACCTATCGGTTAATATTCTTAATTTTCCAAATTCAAGAAATAATTAGTGAAATTTACTGTAGACTTTTCGAATTTTTGTCGAGATTTGATTTTATTTTTGATGCTATTATTCAAAATAGTAGCAAAAATTTTGACGTGATCAATTTCTCCACTCTTTTGAAAATTATAAAAAAAACTTTGTTTCGATTAAGTTTTAATAAAATTATGTTATTTCATAAAATATGTTTTTTCATAAAATGAAATTTTATGAAAAAACATATTTTATTACTTACTATTTTGTATTTTTTCACTATTATTTTATTTATTTTTTTTATGATAAAAAACAAAAAACATTGAGATATTATTAAAAATAAAGACTCTTATTAGAAAGATTAGAAAGAAGAGTCTTGAGTTAATAAAACTAAGGAAATTTACTCAACAACAAGTTTTTTTAGAAACTCTGTTGCAGACTTTTTATTTTATCATAGTTATATTATAGTTATTCTATGGAATTTGAAAAATAAATCTTATTTATTCTTAAGTAACCATATTATATTATGCATATAGATTATTATGCATATAGATCGATTCGATTTCATATTATCTTATAAGGATCCAAGCCATCGTATTGGATTTCATTTATTTATATAAATTCAATGTCTCCGTAAGATTCTATCGCGAGTTTAACATATTGTTAAAGATATAGTGAAAAACATAAGGTTTAGATCGATCTAGATCAAACAATTATATTATTTATATATGTATGAGCAAAATAAAAAAGAAAAACACTTTCAAAATGAAGTGGAAATGTATTGAGTCGAGAATCGAAAATCCATGTTTACATTATGGTCGTTTCATTCTATCCCCCTTTCAAAAAGGTCAGGCTGATACTTTAGGTACTGCCTTGCGAAGAACATTGCTTAGTGAAATCCAAGGAACTGCTATTACATATATTAGATATATTCAAATTAATAACAAAAAGTTAGAGAAAGTATCTCATGAGTATAGTCATATAGAAGATGTCGAAGAATCAATACATGAAATAATCTTAAATTTAAAACAAATTGTATTAAAGAGTTGTATCCATGAATCTATTTTTGCATCTATTTGTGTCAGTGGTCCTATGCGTGTAACTGCAGGACATATTAAGCTACCGTCTTCTGTGCAAGTAATTAATAAAAGCCAATATATTGCAACTATAACAAAACCAATAGATTTCTCAATTGATTTAGTAATCGAAAGAGATCGAGGTTTTCGTGTTAATGACACACGTTTTAGTGATTTGGGTTATAGTTATAGTATAGATGCTTTATTTATGCCTGTTAGAAATGTAAATTATAATATTCATATTTCTAAAGATGGAGAAAATGAAAAAGAGATACTTTTTTTAGAAATATGGACGAATGGGAGTTTGACTCCTAGAGAAGCACTTCGTCAAGCTTCTCTAAAATTGATTGGTTTTCTTCATTCTTTTCTATTTCTAGAAAATGACGACGATATTTTTTCAGAAGAAGAGAACATAAAACTAGACGACGAGGGAAGACGAAGTTCATGAAGTAAAGGAAGAAGAGAAGGATTTTGAGCCTAATTATTTATGGATTTTTTATTGGGACTATAAAAAAAAAATTCTCGAAAAGGGATTGAAATATTGCATAATAGAAAAAGCAAAAGAATTAGACTACGATTTTTGCTACCCCTAGACAAGTGTGAAGAATACTGGTCAAAATTTTTATCAAGAAACTCAAAAAGAAAATCCTTAGCTTAGTATATTCTTGCTTTTCTGTTGAAAATTTTTTGATTGACCGATTAACATTTTCATTAAATACCTTGAAAAAAAATACCTTGAAAAATCTCAAAAAAGCTAACATCAATACAACAAGAGACCTTTTAGTTTAGACAAGATAGATTTGAAAAATGTATCTATAATAGATAATATGGGTATAACAGAAAAAAAAAAAGACTATTATGAAAGAAAAATGTATTCTTAAATATCTGAGCTTATTAATTTTTTTGCCATTATTAATATATTTATTAATAAATTTAGACTTAAGATTAGTAAATTTAGACTTAAGATAGAAGAAAGAGCAAAAAAATTAGAGGGCAAAAAACTGCCAACTGTTCCTATTTCCGCTTTAGGATTTACAGAAAAAAATTGTGGAATGTATAAAAGAAAGTAAAAGAATAGATAAAGCAACAAGATTTTTCTATAAATATGGTAGGGATAGATAAAATGAAAAGGGTAGATAAATCAGCAAGATTTTCCTATGAACTTTTATACGACTTA